TGGGTTTGGAAAAGTGTGGATTTTCAAGAACGGGAATCTTTTGATATGTTGGGAATATCTTATGATAATCATCCGCGTTTGAAACGCATCTTAATGCCTGAAAGTTGGATAGGGTGGCCTTTACGTAAGGATTATATTGCCCCCAATTTTTATGAAATACAAGATGCTCATTGAAAAATACGAAACTTATCTGCACTTCTACAATTCCAGAGATTCGAGGTTCTGTTCTAGAGTAACCATAGTAATTGAAGTCTCGTTTGTATTATGGATAGGCTAACAACTTATTTAACTTTTCAATATGGATATGCATATTAGGCATTAACTTTCTTTTTGAACGAAAGAGAAAAAAGACTATAAAATAAAATTTCTTTTTGTTACATACTTTACCCATCTATAAAATAGATGGGGTATTTATCCAAAGACCGAGATGGAGAAAAGTATGTAGTATGATCTAAACTTTTTTTTAATGAATATATATATATATATGTCGATTTATCTTAAGTAATTTATAGAAAAAAAAAAGACTCATACAAATTAATCATGTGCCAGGAACCAGATTTGAACTGGTGACACGAGGATTTTCAGTCCTCTGCTCTACCAGCTGAGCTATCCCGACCATTCCCATTCCCATTCCCGATACCGAGACCACATTCTCATATTACTAGAAAACTTAGGTCTATGTCAATTCAAAGGGTATTACAAAGTCTTGTCCTGGTGTTAGAATTTCTTGGATCGGAGACTTTGTAAGTTTCAGGATGAAGAACGATAGCAACCGTGACTCGTTCGGGGAGTCTGTGGTTAAAGAGGGTCATTTGTCCATGTATCATATATCATAAGACTTGACATAATAGACAAATTTTTATCTCGGATACATTTGTAAAATAGTAGGGTGAATGAGAAAGATAACTATTTTTGAACTACTAAAAAAAAGGATAAGATAAATAGTTAAGGAGTCAAATGGGCTTTTTTTGGGGATAGAGGGACTTGAACCCTCACGATTTTTAAAATCAACGGATTTTCCTCTTACTATAAATTTCATTGTTGCCGGTAATGACATGTAGAATAGGACTCTATCTTTATTCTCGTCCGATTAATTAGTTATACAAAAGAACTATCAGACCGTGAGGTAAATGCTTTGATCAATGCATATTCGATTCTTTCTTCAATATGGAATCGATTCCCAACAATCTTTCCGTTTTTCATATAAAAAATACAGATTCAGGTCGTCATTAATCATTTGATAGAGTATTTCAGTACGGTATATACGTACATCCTTCATCTTTTCGGAAGTTTCAATGGAAGGATTCCTCTACCAATGCAACACAGTCAATTCCAGTTGTTAGAACAGCTTCCATTGAGTCTCTGCACCTATCCTTTTTCACCTTCTGGGCCTTTGTTTGTTTTTGTAAATTAAATAAAGGATTTGGCTCAGGATTGCCCATTTTTATTAATTCCGGGGTTTCTCTGAATTTGAAAGTTCTCACTTAGTAGGTTTCCATACCAAGGCTCAATCCAATTAAGTCCGTAGCGTCTACCAATTTCGCCATATCCCCCTCCTTTTTGTTTTGAGATTAGGATCTCATTTTGGTTGAGATGTCGTTTTCCTTTTTATTTTATTTCTTCATTTATTAAATACTGATTTCCTATCTCGAAAAAGTTTTTCTCCTCTTTGATTTCTTGGCAATCTTCTTTCTTCTTCTATAGTAAACCCGCATTTGGTCCAATCAGAAACGATTCTATCATTTCTGTATCCGCAATTCAATATAGATGGATAGATACCACGTATATATGTTTCTCTTCTGCTCGTTTTTACCACGCAATTTTTAATACTTGAACGGTCGATACTTTTTTTCGTTTGAGCTTCCATCTTTACAAATCAGAGCGCAATAATGTCTCATTATTTAGAACAAATAATTCCATTTCGAAATATAAAATATATTCTATATGTAGAAGATAGAAGCTTAATAAAAATACTTTCAAATAGCATTAACGAAAATGATAAAATTCTATCGAATAGTAAAGAATATTCTATATTCTATTCTATAGAATAGTGATGTGAGAAAAAAATATAAATCATATATATCGATAGATTAATCGTTATTTTCTATGGTAAGTATGAGTATTGAATATTTCTTTTCAATTCTATATTATATTTTTTCTATATTCATATTCATTATGACTAGCTAATATGAATATTAATTAATAGCTAAGATGACATTTATTGAATCCCTATGCATGTAGAATTTCTCTTTTGTGAGCCTGCTTAGCTCAGAGGTTAGAGCATCGCATTTGTAATGCGATGGTCATCGGTTCGATTCCGATAGCCGGCTTTTCTCTATTTATTTTATTCGAGTTTTTACATGATTGAGAATTGAGAATGTCCCTTTGTGAAATGCGAAATCAAAAAATATTAAAAAACATCTTTTTTTTCTTATAGGAACTTACAACTATGTCATTAAAAGACTCCCTTTTTCTCTTTTTTTAGCTATAGCTATAATAG